TTTGGTCCCAAGGTAAGGAATAACCAGTTACACCAAAAGATGCGGTCAATACAGCCAAAACCACACCAGTAACCCAAGTCAATTCGCGAGGTTTTTTAAAGCCACCAGTGAGATACACACGAAATACGTGAAGAATCATCATTAGTACCATCATACTTGCCGACCATCGATGAACTGATCGGATTAACCAACCAAAGTTAGTTTCAGTCATTATATATTGAACAGAAGCAAAAGCCTCCGTAACGGTCGGACGATAATAAAAAGTCATAGCAAACCCTGTAGCTACTTGTACTAAAAAACAAGTAAGCGTAATTCCTCCTAGACAATAAAATATGTTGACATGAGGAGGAACATATTTACTAGTTATATCATCCGCAATTGCCTGAATCTCAAGACGTTCTTCGAACCAATCATAGATTTTATTGAGATAGGTAAACTGAGGTACTGGTACTCCCCCTCTGAGAACCGTATATGAGAATTTCATCTCGTACGGCTCAAACATAAAGACCCAAATACAAGTTCTATCGGATATGTGTTCGAAACTTCCTAATTGTATGATGCACTCTTTTATGAAGAGAGGAAAGAATAAAAATCCGAAAGCTCTTTATTGTGGTTATAATGCCAAAATATCAAGTCAGCTCATTCATCCATATGTTGATGGGGCCTCTTGAATCTTCTATTTACCTATTTTCTTTATTGTTTTGTTATTTTTTTTTGTGTGTAATGAGACTTTACTACTGTTTTCTTTATTATTGATAGGAATTCTCTTGTTAAGACCCTATGAATCAATTAAAACCTCAGATTCATACTAGAACCAGGATGAGTCAATAAAACCTTGTCAAACTAAGTCCAAAAATTCCTTGAGTAAGAACTGTTGGATCATCACTTATTCAATGAATAGACATAATGACTAAAAATCTAAAGAAACCTTTAGACTTTGATCAAAATAAGCATAAATGGGAATTTGAAAGAATAAAAATATTTCAATTTATAACTTCTAAGTCTAACTCTTTGAAAAAAAAAAATGGAAAGTCCGGCCACGAGGTCTGAATATTAAGTATGAATCATAGTTCTAATACTATGTAAGTAATCTATTTTACATATTCCGTGCTTCAGATAATAGCATACAATGAGAATATCCCACGAAGTAAAACCATCTCTAGCAAGATGACAGACCTATTCTCTGTACTATCCATAGGATCAATTATAATACACCAAGTCGCACACTCATATTCCGGAAATACAGAAACAAAGAAATTTCACGGTCGAACTACCAAAATAAAATGGGATAAAAATCAGAGACCTAAATGCTTCACTTTGTATTGAAAAGCTAGGTAATAGTTCTTGTGAATCTAATTCATTGAAATTCCGTCCAGTAAAATAGAAGAATTATAAATCTCCAAAATAATAGATAGGAATATCGCAAATAGAGCCATTGCGATACCCATCAAAGGAGTAGTTCCCCACCCAGGAGCTACTTTACCATATTCTGAATTCAAGGGTTTCAATAAATTCCCTACACTAGTTCGTCTTGAACCAGATCTAGAACTACCCTCAACGGTTTGTGTAGCCATAAATCCTATTTTATATTCATTGAGATCTGTTGACTTTGTATACCATTCCGTTGTAAATAAATGATCTTAGCATAGATCCATTGTGGTCTTCAAACTATATAATAATGGAAACAGCAACGCTCGTTGCCATCTTTATATCTGGTTTACTTGTAAGTTTTACTGGGTATGCCTTATATACTGCTTTTGGGCAACCCTCTCAACAACTAAGAGATCCATTCGAGGAACACGGAGACTAGTTGAAGTAATGAGCCTCCCAATATTCAATATTGGGAGGCTCATTACTTTCAATTGAGATAATGAAAAATCATTTCATCTTTTTAGTTGGAACTTTAGGCGGTTCTCGAAAAAAGATAGCGAAAAAAATTATTCCCAGAGTTGATACTAAGAGGAATGTATAAACCAATGCTTCCATAGATTTGATCGTGGTTTACAATTATAGCTTCCATACCTGTTCATTTGAGATCGTCTCCCGGATAAAGAAAAGAAAGAACAAGGCAAGAGTCAAAGAAAAGACAGCGATTGAAATCAAGATTTATCCGGTAGCCTATATTAAATCACAAAACTAAAGACAAAAAATAACAAAACAATATTGTATCAGACTACTTGTCTTCTTGTAGTTGGATCTCCAAGTTTTTGGAATGCTCCAAATTCCACTTGAGCATCCAAATCCGGGTCAATACCAGCAAAAACATCCCTGAACAGGGTTCTAGCACCATGCCAAATGTGTCCAAAGAAGAAGAGCAGAGCAAACGAAGCATGTCCAAAAGTAAACCAACCCCTCGGACTGCTACGAAAAACACCATCGGATTTCAAAGTCGCACGATCTAATTCAAAAATTTCACCCAATTGAGCACGTCTAGCATATTTTTTCACAGTAGCTGGATCACTATAACTGACTCCATTGAGTTCACCGCCATAGAACTCAACAGTTACACCTACTTGTTCGACACTATATTTCGATTCTGCCCTTCTAAAAGGGACATCGGCTCTAACAATTCCGTCTCCGTCTACCAAAACAACCGGAAATGTTTCAAAAAAAGTAGGCATACGACGTACATAAAGTTCACGCCCTTCTTTATCTCTAAAGATCGGGTGTCCTAACCAACCAACAGCTATTCCATCCCCGTTGTCCATTGAGCCCGCTCTAAATAATCCCCCTTTTGCCGGATTATTGCCAATGTAATCATAAAAGGCTAATTTTTCAGGAATTTTAGACCAAGCTTCAGATAAACTTTTATTTTCGGCTAGCCCAGCACTAACTCTTCGATATATTTCTTGTTGGAAGTATCCTTGATCCCATTGATAACGGGTGGGACCAAATAATTCAATGGGGGTAGTTGCCGAGCCATACCACATAGTTCCAGCAACTACAAAAGCTGCAAAAAAGACCGCAGCGATACTACTGGAAAGGACGGTTTCAATATTTCCCATACGTAATCCTTTGTATAGACGTTGGGGCGGACGGACACTAAGATGGAATAGACCCGCCAATATGCCCAAGGTTCCTGCTGCAATATGATGAGAGGCTATTCCTCCCGGAACAAAAGGATCAAAACCTTCCACACCCCATGCTGGATTTACAGCTTGTACCCTTCCCGTTAGTCCATAAGGATCGGATACCCATATTCCAGGACCATACAATCCTGTTACATGAAATGCGCCAAAACCAAAGCACGCCACTCCTGAGAGAAATAAATGAATTCCAAAGATCTTGGGCAAATCCAAAGAGGGTTTGCCTGTACGTTCATCACAAAATATTTCTAGATCCCAATACACCCAATGCCAGATAGCTGCCAAAAAGCACAAGCCAGAAAACACAATATGTGCACCAGCCACACCTTCGTAACTCCAAATACCCGGATTCGTTATAGTCCCCCCGGTAATACTCCAACCCCCCCATGAATTGGTTATTCCTAAACGAGTCATGAAGGGTATAACGAACATACCCTGTCTCCACATTGGATCAAGAACAGGGTCAGAGGGATCAAAAACAGCTAATTCATATAGAGCCATCGAACCGGCCCAACCAGCAACCAGAGCTGTATGCATTATATGGACAGAAATCAAACGACCGGGATCGTTCAATACGACCGTATGAACACGATACCAAGGCAAACCCATGGAAATACCCCTTTATCAATCAAAAATATACGCTATGTAACTTTATTGCATTGTAAAATAGACTATGGTTCTTACTTTTTTAGTGGATTATCTCGGGGAAAGGATTACTATTTGTTCTATTCTTTTAGTAAGAAAGTCTTTCAATAATAATGGAACAATTTTGTTCGTAGGAACAAAAAGAAGCAGATTTATTCTACACCCGATAAGTACCAATACGCAATGGTAGGTCGTTGATAGCATTTTATATGAGTAACTGCATCTATATTTGTTCATCATCCAAAGGATCCACTTGTAAGAATTTTATTTTATTGATTCTGTCTTCCTTTTTTATGAACTTATTCAATCTATGGATAAAATATGATAAAAGATAAGATATTATTAAGACAATAAACCTATTTTTACGCTTTCACATCAAAGTGAGATATAGTACTTAATCTTTCTTTCATTTAATGCCTATTGGTGTTCCAAAAGTACCTTTTCGAAGTCCTGGAGACGAAGATGCATCGTGGGTTGACGTATAGTGCGACTTGTCAGATATATTGGGTCATATGGTATTTCCCCGTTCTCTTTCCCGATTGAGATATCCTCTCTTTCGCCCAACAAAGATTGATTGAATCATACAAAATTTGGAGCGTGAAATGCAATGAAGTACAATTAAATCTATTTTTAGGGGGGTATACAGATTAATATTAGCAATTAGAATAATTTATGGTTGGCTTAGTTCAAATAATAAAATGAAGTATCCAGGCTCCGTTTAGAAAAAAAAACCAATAGATATCTATGATTTCTACTTAATATCATTAATATCATATCATTAATATCATATTCTATTTATAATTTATTTATATAATATTCGATTTATAATCTCTTTTATAATCTCTAATATAATATAAATAGAAGTGATCTAAAACTGTTAATAAATCGAGTAATATGATGAATGCATTGAATATTTAATATTTGGCGGGAGATATGAAATTAATTGAAAAATAAAGAAGTCGTAGCAAAAAGACGTAGTATTGGATCATTTGTCTTATATATGCAAATAAAAATCGGTCCGATCTTTACTCGGAGTAGAGCATAAACCTAAAAGAATTCAAGAAGACCATTCAGGAACAAGAAAATTACATCGTGATTTGGATTGGATTCCGATTAAACAATACATCAATGAGAAGTTACTCCGATAAGTTTAGTGAATTTTTTTATTTCCATTTATATATAGAAATTCTATTTCTATATAAATAGAAAAAGGCCAAAACTCATCTTTTTTTAAATGAAAGAAAAAGCCCCTTTGTTACAAGTTAGACAGAGCTTGCTATGACAAAAGAAAAAAAAAAAGAATCTACACATTGATTCTTGTTTTTTTCGCGATTTGTGTTGAACTGTATGCATCAAAAGATGCATGTACGGTTCCGAAGGGATACAATTTTATCCTAATCAACCGACTTTATCGAGAAAGATTACTTTTTTTAGGCCAAGAGGTTGATAGCGAGATCTCGAATCAACTTATTGGTCTTATGGTATTTCTCAGTATAGAGGATGATACTAAGGATCTCTATTTGTTTATAAACTCTCCCGGCGGATGGGTAATACCTGGATTAGGTATTTATGATACTATGCAATTTGTGCAACCAGACGTACAAACAATATGCATGGGATTAGCCGCTTCAATGGGATCTTTTATTCTGGTCGGAGGAGAAATTACCAAACGTCTAGCATTCCCTCACGCTTGGCGCCAATGAATTTTTTATTTGATTTGAGAGAAAAAAGAAAACTATGCCTTCGCGATATATGAATATTAAGTAATAATAGCATGGCACTTCGAATTCGATACGAGAATTTTTTTTTTTTTTCAAAATCGTTCCATTCCATTATGTATCGAAAGAGTAGTATGAGATAAAGGGTATTTCCTATTTTATCTGATATATCAGGAGACCCATTTCAGCGTCACAAACTTTTTTTGTTTTCACACCGAAAAACTAATATATATTATTTTTATTAAAGAATAAGAAAATAAAATTTCTTTTTTTACTTATTTTTATTTGAAAAAAAAAAGAAACTTTGGGATTGCTAAATAACAGACGAAATTAATATATAAAGCAACGGAACCATCATAGTATATCTTTAACTACTTCAAAAGGAAGGGCGGTTGTTGGATCATTTACCTATGTGAATATGATAGACCCTATATTATTTATATATATTCTATTTATTCAATGTAAGGTAAAAAAAAGGTATAGGTATAAAAGTGAATTCCATTGTAGAGCCGTATGCAATGTGCAAAAGATGCCTGTACGGTTGTTCAATTCTATCTTTTTTTTCTTATTATATTATTCTTTATCTTTTCGCCTTTCATCATGCGAGATAGAATAATTATTTATTATATCATCAGATCAGGGTAATGATCCATCAACCTGCTAGTTCTTTTTATGAGGCACAGACGGGAGAATTTATCCTGGAAGCGGAAGAACTACTGAAGCTGCGCGAAACCATCACAAGGGTTTATGTACAAAGAACGGGCAAATCCTTATGGGTTATTTCCGAAGACATGGAAAGAGATGTTTTTATGTCAGCAACAGAAGCCCAAGCTCACGGACTTGTTGATCTTGTAGCGGTTGAATAAAAAATAAGAAGGATTTCACGCAAATATACAATTTAAGATTTTATCTTCGTACCAGATTTAATACAATATTCTATGAATCCATTAATATAAAAATTATTCATAATTATTTGGTTAGGATCGATCTAAACCAGCCCATTATGTGTATGATTCAACATGCCAACTATTAAACAACTTATTAGAAACACAAGACAGCCAATCAAAAATGTCACGAAATCCCCCGCTCTTCGGGGATGTCCTCAGCGACGAGGAACATGTACTAGGGTGTATGTGCGACTCGTTCAGATCATGGACTAGGCCAAAAACAATTGATCCAGTATAAATGATCAGTACCAGTGAATAGGATAGAATGGAAGACCACCATTCACTATACGAAAAATGAAAATAGCTAAAAATCTAAAAAAGATCTATCATACCCTTCTATTGTGGTATCAAATTAATTTATGGTTGCCATTGGTACAAATCCAATCACTTCCACTTTTAATTTAAGATGAGAAAGAATTCCCCATTGGTAGCAAATGGTATTCATTAAGCAGGGAAATCCTATTTAAAGAGCAGAAAGATTATGCCCTGACTCTTGCAAGAACGGACTAACAGGGTCAGCTACTCAGCTAATCTTCATAATTAAATACCGTTACTGTATAGGTGAGTCTCGTTGTGAAAGACCTATTACTGGATAATTATGGGTAGAGCCAAAGAGTGTGAACTGTACAAGTTAACATTAATTAAATGAGGGAAGAGGCTCCGGTGTATAGAGAGGACCTCACCGTTTAAGACGTAACCATAGAAACGATGGAACCCACTATATACATACCTATTTCTATTTACTACTTTTTATTTACTTTAATTTACTATGTTTTTTTGATACCTAGTATCAATACAATTTCTTATTTCGAGGCGAGAAGCCTAGAAAAAAAAAAAAGAAAAAATCGTGGTCGGGAAGGTTATAGTAGCAAAAGCCATTGGAATTTTTATTTTATACATTGGAAGAATCCGTTTTGTTATTAATAGACTAGGAAAGGGAAAGGAAATAACTGAAAGAAAAGAAATCAATTAGTTATTCATCAAAGTTTCATTTATTCAATGACTAGAATTAAACGAGGATATATAGCTCGAAGACGTAGAACCAAAATTCGTTTATTTGCATCAAGCTTTCAAGGGGCTCGTTCAAGACTTACTCGAACTATTACTCAACAGAAAATAAGAGCTTTGGTTTCGGCTCATCAGGATAGAGGTAGGCAAAAGAGAGATTTTCGTCGTTTGTGGATCACTCGGATAAATGCAGTAATTCGAGCCAATAAAGTATACTACAGTTATAGTACATTAATACACCATCTGTACAAGAGGCAGTTGCTTCTTAATCGTAAAATACTTGCACAAATAGCTATATTAAATAGGAATTGTCTTTATATGATTTCCAATGAGATCTTAAAATAAGATAAGGAGATTGAAAGAAATGAAATGTTTTAAATGGAGTTCCTTGACAAATGAACTTGGGAAAGTAGAGTAGAAATTAGTATAATAAAATAGGATATGATAAAGTCATCACAACGAACAAACACGGTCAATAAAAAAAGATTTATTCTTCTTCCCCAATTCTTTTTTTTCTTACGACACAACAATAAAATTTGAATTTTCAGATTTTTTGAACAAACCGTCAATTTGCATTTGAATTCGGATTGGAATTTTATTTTGATTCAATTGAAGAAGAGCAAGCCTATTTATTTTTAATTCTAAGACCAGTAGTTCTAGGAGTCGACTCGCTTCTTTCAAACTGTTTCTCATTATTAAGAAAGGGTAACAAACATAAAATACGAGCTTGTTTTATAGCAATAGTAATTAATCGTTGTTGTTTTAAGGTCAATCTATTCACCCGTCTAGATAATATCTTTCCTTGTTCACTAATAAATCGACTAATTAAACTCATGTTTCTATAATCAATTCGATCCCCCGATTGTATCGGGGGCAAACGCCTACGAAAAGATCGCTTAGATTTAAGAAAGAGTCGCTTGGATTTATCCATGGTTTTTTTATTCCTTGTCCCGAAAATCCTAATGCTATTTTGATCGGATCAAAAATGATTTCGAATTAAAAAATAGGATTGCTTTGTTTTGTTTATATTTAAATAAATATATGATCTGTTATATATAATATGTCGTTTTTCGTCTTCCTTGGAATGGAAGGCGGACACGCGAGCGATCGGTTCGATCTATTTCTTTAGCTCCCCGTGAATCGTATGTTTGTAACAAGAGGGACAGAATTTTCTCAATTCCAATCGACTAGGCGTATTATGTCGATTTTTTTGAGTAATATATCGGGAAATGCCCCTTGATTCCTTATTAACGCGGTTTCGAAGACAACTGGTACATTCCAAAATAATCGTTACTCGGGCATCTTTACCCTTGGCCATGAACCCCCTTTGGATTTTTGATTGACTCAACTCTTCTATTTTTCTATTTTCCGATCCGAAACGAAGAAGAAGAAAGGAAGTAAAAAAAAAATAGAAGTTGCTAACTCGAAATCCAATTATGAAAGATTTCGTTGCAATCTATCAATATAGTAATAATAAGTAATATAATGATTTCTAACTATATATTTCTAATTTAGAATCGCTGTAAAGTATTTAATTTTTCTTTTTCATTGAATTATCTTGTATGATATTGTTGCCATGCCACAGCTATTCCATTTTCTTTCTCACTCTATTATTAATTAATTTAATTTTTCGCCTGGAAACCCGAGTTCTTAGTTTGACTAGGGTGAACCCGCTTTTATTCTTTTTCTTTTCTAATTTATTTTAATTATAAAAAAAAGAAGAGAAGGGGATGGATTAGTCACAGATATTTGATTGTATCTCTAATTTTCTTCATCCCTTCCCATCTCAATTACTATAATGAAAAAAAAGGGAATATCAACGCATCCGGAAATAAACGATTGATCTCTATCAATAAACCCGCTAAAGACCCAAACCATAGAGTACTTACTACCGGTGCCACGGAAAGGTATGTTTTTAGATTTCGCATTTAAAATCCTCCTTCTTTGTTATTTGTTATTGTAATTTTATTACAATTTGTAATACATAATGGTAATACATATATGACCAGATGTGTATATGTAGTTAATGACTGACACTTGGATTTATACGCAGAATTCCTAATGCAAATTGAAATGTACAACGATTCAGTAGATATTCCTTTTCGTAAAACAAAAAAAAATACGTCCCTTTTTGTCTGAGAATTCCCAAAAAATATTCATTTTTTTGGTTTCATATTTCTTTAGTACGTATATAATATAAGTCTATTATTATATGTTATAATGATATGAGACTAAAAAAAATTAAGAAATGACAAGATAATTTGGTATATCAATGAAAGAAATAAAGATGTGGAAAACAAGACAAGGATTCTCTACAATGACACTGTAGGCTAATTGAAAGGGATGTAGCGCAGCTCGGTAGCGCGTTTGTTTTGGGTACAAAATGTCACGGGTTCAAATCCTGTCATCCCTACCTATTACTTATCTTATGAACAGTAACGAGGGGTCAATTGAGATTGATTAACATTGGATATACATAATCAATCTTTAATTTTCTTATTTATGATAGTATATATATCCAAGATGAGTTAGGTCACAAAATATTTATTGTGATAATAAAGCGCTCTTAGTTCAGTTCGGTAGAACGTGGGTCTCC